AAGCATGCTCCTTTTTGAAAGAACGGACTCATAGGGTCAGCTACCTAGCCAACTTTTCTAATTAAATGCCGTCACTGTATGGATAACTCCTAGTGTGAAAAGGGCTATTACTTTCTAATTAATAGGTAGAGCCAAAGAATATGAACTATACAAGTTCATAAAATCGTTTGATTAAATGAAAAAAGAAGCTCCGGTGTATAGAGAGGACCTCACCGTTTGAGAGGTAACCATAGAAACGATGGAACCCACTATTTTTTTTTGAATATAGAAATTGAAGAATGGGAAGAAGAGTAAGAATCGTGGTTGGGAAGGTTATAGTAGCAAAAGCTATAGGAATCGATATTTGATATATTGGAGTAGTTCGTTTTGTTATTGATTGACCCTAGTCGGAAATTGATTGACCCTAGTCGGGTCAAAAATAACTGAAAGGTTGGAGGATTTATGCCAATCGGAACACCAAAAGTTCCTGTGATTCGTTCTGGGAAAACAGTTTTCGTTACTTTATTTGAACTACTTCAGAAAAAAAGAATGCTTTTTCTATGCAGAAAAATAGAATTCCCTTTGGTGAATCAACTTATTGGTCTCATACTCTTCATGGAGTATAACGAAATTGATCCTGAAAATGAAGATGAAGATGAAAGTAATCCTTGTATTTCTTTACTTATAAACTCGAAGGGTGGAGGGGTACTAGCAGCAATGGCCCTTTATGATACTATGGAATTTTCACGTTATAGCGTGTCCACAATGAATCTAGGATTAGCTGCATCAGCGGCATCTTTGATTCTGGTCGGAGGAACAATTCGTACACGGCTAACATTCCCTCACGCTAGGGTTTTGATTCACCAACCTTCTACTGGTTATTTTTGTGGAAATGCAGACGAAATCCTAGTAGAAGCAGAAGAAATGTGTGAACTTCGTAACGAAATTGCGGAAATTTATGCACAAAAAACTGGTCAACCTATAAATGTTATACAGAATGATCTGGAAAGAGATACTTTTATGTCCGCAACCGAAGCTCAAGATTATGGTATTATCGATCATATAGTAACAAATCGATATCATGTAGATTAGATAGTAAAATAATTAAAAAAAATCTTTTTCTTTGATGATCTGAGTTTTTTTTCTCAATTGATAGGAGAATGGGATATCATTCAATTTTTTCTATCCTATACAAGAACTTTTTTTTTTTGTATAGGATACATCAAAATTTTTTGGTATCCTAAATATAGGATATTCAAGTTGGTGAATTGAAAAAAAAAAAAGAAAACAGATTCATTTCTTCCTTTAACTATTTTTTTTTACTAATCTGATATTTTTTGATCATTCGAATCAGAGTCAATCAAATAAGTATTTCAAAAAATTGTTTAGAGTTTTTGTCATGTATCAATGGTGAATTACCGGTAGAAGGTTCCATCGGAACAATTATTAAAGGCACCTCGCTTAAAAAAAAAAAATAAAAGAAAAGGAAATGGGAGAGAAAATGACAAGAAGATATTGGAACATCAATTTGGAAGAGATGATTGAAGCAAGAGTTCATTTAGGTAATAATAAAAAGAGATGGAATCCTAGAATAACTCCTTATATCCTTGCAAAGGACAAATACAAACGTAAAGCTCTACATATTCTAAATCTCACTAAAACTGCTCGTTTTTTATCAGAAGCTTGTGATTTACTTTTTGAGGCAGCAAGTAAAAAAAAAAACATTTTAATAGTTGGTACTAAACAATTACCAGAAAAAGTCGCGGATTCAGTAGCGTTGGCTGCAAAAAGGGCTCGATGTCATTATGTTAATAAAAAATGGTTTCGTGGTATGTTAACAAATTGGGTCATTACGCGAAGGAAACTTCATAAGTTAAGGGACTTAAAAGCATTAGAAAAGATGGGCAAATTAAACTCTCTTCGCAAAAGAGATGCAGCAATCTTGAAAAGAAAATTAGCTACTTTGCAAAGATATCTCGGCGGAATTAAATATATGCAGAAGTTACCTGATATTGTGATTATCATTGATCAGCAAAGAGAATATATAGCTCTTCAAGAATGTATTATTTTAGGTATTCCGACAATTTGCTTAATCGATACAGATTGTGATCCAGATCTGGTGGATATTCCAATTCCAGCCAACGATAATGATACAGTTTCAATTCGATGGATTCTTAACAAATTAGTGTCCGCAATTTGCGAGGGTCATTCTAGCTATGTTATATAAAGAATCATTATATATGAAGAACTATATTATATATAACCATAACCACTTCAATAAAGAATTCTAAGATTTCTGAATTGCTAATATTCTTTGTTATTAAGAAAATTTTTGTTAATAATTTTCTTATAGGCCAACATAAGCATAATATTAATTAAGCATAATATTAATCCAATTTTTTTTCTCACTGTTACTAAAAAGAGTGAAATGTTACTAAAAAGAGTGAAATGAATCCCCTTAATATTAATAAAGGGGATTATTCTTGAAATTATTAGTAGTTAATTTTCAGGTTTCATTATTCAAAATGAAATTCAATTAAAAAAAATTTTTTTGTCCGTTACAGACTTTTAATTTCATCATAATCATAGTTTTGAAAAATCTTATTCATTTTAAAAAAAATAACTGGTTGGTAAGTATTTTAAGGTATTATATCCCGATAACATGTTATTAACATATATAATATAATATATATATATAAATAATGTATAAATATGAATTTGCACGAACGAATAAAACAGAGTGAGTTGGACTCACTCAAAGTCAAAGAGCAGATAAAAGATGATATTAAGGGATTTAATACCATGATTACTTTTAATAAAAATGAAAATAATGCTCTTTTTGAAAAAATTCATAAAGTCTCACCCAATTCTAGAAACACAGTATCTTTTGAATTGGTTGTTATGTTTCTGACAGGGATTAGAGACATTTGTGAAGGAAAATCAATATCTTTTGAGGAGAAAATCCTTATAGATTTAGAAGAAACGGATGGGGCTTGGAGAAAAATTGCTCCAAATCTAACATATATATTTTCTATAAAAAATAAGATAGATGCTTTCCTTTTTAAATTAAAGGAAAGTCAACTTATTTTTAATTTGGAGGAGGAACCAAATATCCAAATTCCATTTTTGTTTGATTTTCTGGAAAAGGTTCTTTTGGATGACGAGACTTTATAGTATAGTCATTTCTTTTCGAGATTCTGTTATATGATATAGACAATATAATTGTCCCTTTTGTTTTACGATTTAATTTATTAATAAAAATTGTCTTTTTTATCTATTATAATTAGAGAAACTCTATTAGAAAAAAAAGACGATTATCCAGTTTAAAAAGATTTTTCTAAAAGCTAAAAGGAAGAGTGATAGAAAGAACAAGATAAGTTAACACACAAAAAAGACATTTCAAATTCTCTTTTCTATCTTCGATTCTAATAAATAATGGAATATCTTTCGATTTTTATTTGATTGTATAAAGAAAGATACTGTGTTCTATGAAAGTAGACTTATATGAAGTATTTTATGATAGCTTCAAATATATATTAAATATATTAAACAAGTTCGATCCTGCTTCAAAAAAAAATATTGATAAATGACATCATGGCTAACATTTAAAACTATATTAAAAATATTCTATTCATAATACTGAGAAGGTATTTTCCTTTTCCAAGATCTAAAAAAAGTCCGTTGGGCACCTTATGCTTATGTCATAATAGATTTGAACACTTGCCTCGAATTGACTCAATATCATAATTGCTCTAGTAAATAACTAACTAGTTTAGTGAATAACTTAAAAAAAAGATGGATGATAGATAGAAAATAACTAATCATATCATAAGGAAACAATCCATCTTTTATAAGTTCATTAAAAACTTGACTCTTGGCAGGTCTCTTTGTATGTGTTGTCCGGAAAGAGGAGGACTTAATGATTATTCGTTCGCCGGAACCAGAAGTGAAAATTCTTGTGGATAGAGATCCTATAAAAACATCTTTTGAGCTATGGGCCAAACCTGGTCATTTTTCAAGAACAATAGCTAAGGGTCCTGATACTACCACTTGGATCTGGAATTTACATGCTGATGCTCACGATTTCGATAGTCATACCAGCGATTTGGAGGAGATCTCCCGAAAAGTTTTTAGTGCTCATTTCGGTCAACTCTCCATTATTTTTCTTTGGTTGAGTGGTATGTACTTCCATGGTGCCCGTTTTTCCAATTATGAAGCATGGCTAGGTGATCCCACTCATATTGGACCTAGTGCCCAGGTAGTCTGGCCAATAGTAGGTCAAGAAATATTGAATGGTGATGTCGGAGGGGGCTTTCGAGGAATACAAATAACCTCTGGCTTTTTTCAAATTTGGCGAGCATCTGGAATAACTAGTGAATTACAACTTTATTGTACCGCAATTGGTGCATTGATTTTTGCCTCACTAATGCTTTTTGCCGGTTGGTTCCATTATCATAAAGCTGCTCCAAAATTGGCTTGGTTCCAAGATGTAGAATCTATGTTAAATCATCACTTAGCAGGATTACTAGGACTTGGATCTCTTGGTTGGGCGGGTCACCAAATTCATGTATCTTTACCGATTAACAAATTTCTCGATGCTGGTGTTGATGCTAAAGAGATACCACTTCCTCATGAATTTATCTTGAATCGAGATCTTTTGGCTCAACTGTATCCAAGTTTTAACGAGGGAGCAACTCCCTTTTTCACCTTGAATTGGTCAAAATATGCAGACTTTCTTACCTTTCGTGGAGGGTTAGATCCAATAACAGGGGGTCTATGGTTGAGCGATACTGCACACCATCATTTAGCTATTGCCATCCTTTTTCTGATTGCTGGTCATATGTACAAGACTAACTGGGGCATTGGTCATAGCCTTAAAGACATTCTAGAAGCTCATAAAGGTCCATTTACAGGACAAGGGCATAAGGGTCTTTATGAAATTTTAACAACTTCATGGCACGCTCAATTATCTCTTAACCTAGCTATGTTGGGTTCCTTAACCATTATTGTAGCTCATCATATGTATGCAATGCCTCCTTATCCATATCTAGCTACTGACTACGGTACACAACTTTCATTGTTCACACATCACATGTGGATTGGTGGATTTCTGATAGTTGGTGCTGCTGCACATGCAGCCATTTTTCTAGTAAGAGACTATGATCCAACTACTCGATACAATGATCTTTTAGATCGTATCCTTAGACACCGCGATGCAATCATATCACATCTTAACTGGGTATGTATATTTTTAGGTTTTCACAGTTTTGGCTTGTATATCCATAATGATACCATGAGTGCTTTAGGACGTCCTCAAGACATGTTTTCAGATACCGCTATCCAATTACAACCCATCTTTGCTCAATGGATACAAAATACTCATGCTTTAGCACCTAGCCTAACAGCTCCTGGTGCAACAACGCCTACCAGCTTAACTTGGGGAGGTAGTGAATTAGTAGCAGTAGGTAGCAAAATAGCTTTATTACCTATTCCATTAGGAACCGCGGATTTTCTAGTCCATCATATTCATGCATTTACGATTCATGTGACTGTATTGATACTACTGAAGGGTGTTCTATTTGCTCGCAGTTCCCGTTTGATCCCTGATAAAGCAAATCTTGGTTTTCGTTTTCCTTGTGATGGACCTGGACGAGGGGGAACATGTCAAGTATCCGCTTGGGATCATGTTTTCTTAGGTCTATTTTGGATGTACAATTCAATTTCGGTAGTAATTTTCCATTTCAGTTGGAAAATGCAGTCGGATGTTTGGGGTACTATAAGCGACCAAGGGATAATTACTCATATCACAGGAGGAAATTTTGCACAAAGTTCCATTACGATTAATGGGTGGTTAAGAGATTTCCTATGGGCACAGGCTTCTCAAGTAATTCAATCTTATGGTTCTTCATTA